CGCCATTTCAGCTACTACAATAGTGTATTCCATGGCCCCCTCTTCATGGAAAGTAGTTACTACTTGAGCCACGGAGGATGCTCTTTGACCGATAGCTACATAAACACATATTACATCTTGCCCTTTTTGATTGAGAATTGTATCTGTGGCTACTGCTGTTTTGCCAGTCTGTCTGTCCCCAATAATTAACTCTCGCTGACCGCGCCCTATGGGGATCATCGAATCGATAGCAATAAGCCCTGTTTGAAGGGGTTCATATACAGAACGCCTGGAAATTATACCCGGAGCAGGAGATTCAATTAAGCGAGATTCCGAAGCTACAATTTCGCCTCTCCCATCAATAGGTTTAGCCAGAGCATTTATAACACGACCCAAGTAAGCCTCGCTCACGGGTATCTGAGCAATTCTTCCTGTTGCTTTTACAAAACTTCCCTCTTGTATCATCAACCCATCGCCCATTAATACAATCCCAACATTTTTGGATTCCAAATTCAGAGCAATACCCCTAGTCCCTTCTGCAAATTCGACTAATTCACCTGACATTATTCCACCAAGACCTATAATACGAGCAATCCCATCCCCCACTTGAATTACGCGACCGATATTCTCAATCCCTACTTTCCTATTATATTGTTCAATACGTTCGCGGAGAATTTTATGAATTTCGTCGACTCGAAGGGTTGCCATTAGTGTTTCTTGACTCTTTTTTTCGGAAGCAAGGGGAAAAATAATGCCTAAATTCTAAACGAAAGTAGAAGTTCAAGGCCTAATTAATTTAATTATTTCTTCGATTCTATGGCCCCGAGAATGCCAATATTAGCACGAATCGTACGGAAATGTAACTCGGTATTCAAACAACTATTCAGAGTTCCTAGAGCTCCTTGTACGGCCTGTTGGAAAACCCGTTGTCGGACCTGATTCATCGCCCTTTGTTTTTCAAAATAAAGGATTTCGTTTTTAGACTTTTCTAATTGTTCCAAACTAATAGAAGTAGCATTAATCAAATTTGCTTTTTCTCGTTCTATCTCAGAATATCCATTCATTCGATACTCATCTGCTTCTAGTTCGACTTTCTGTAATCGAACCCGAGCTTTTTCGAGCTGCTCAATGGTCCCTCTACGCAATTCTTCCGAATTTCGAATAGTACTCAAGATTCTCTGTTTTCGATTATCTAATAAATCTTTTAATGAAAGTAGATTATCTTGCTATTAAGTTTACAATTTTTATGATCTCTTCCCGAACCAAACATGAATCTTTCGATTCATTTGGCTCTCACGCTCCTTTTTTTTCTTTTTTTGCTATAGCTATTTCCATATCTTTTTTTTTTATTTTATGTAATGAGCCTATCCTCTATCTTCTCTTTTCTGTTTATATTTCAATATACCGAAACCCATATTAAGAATATAAGACTAGATAAATATTAAGAGGACTCTTCCGCCTAGATAAAAATCTATCATGGTCAGCAAAGTTGTTTCTTTATTTGTATTTGCCCTTTAGTTAATAATTTCAATTTCATTAAGAAAAACTAACTAAATAAATGGAAAATGAAAATTGATAGAATTCTTTTTTTTCTTCAAATCCAAAAAATTTCTCTTTTTTTTTATACATAGGTCGTCGATTCGGCATTGGATAAAAAAGGGCAGGGTGCCCTTCTAGTAAATAGTTCAAACCATTTTATCGATATGAGTGTTTTATATCAGATAAATTCTACATTAGCTATTTCCCGTTTAAAGCATTTCGGTACTAATACTAATATAGTTGTAGAAAGAGTACCCCTTTTTGCCTGGACTTCAAGCAGTTTAGCTTTAACCGTGTTAATGGTCTCACATTATTGGTCTATAGAGAATCAAAGTTGATTTACCAATGAGTCGCGAAATGCTATGGTTCTTCCATATGATTTCTGAATTTATTCAGAAGTAATTCGTCGAGATCGTGCACCTTTTTCTTATTTATCCAAAAAATACTAAAAAATATTTTAAAGTGCAGCCGGATAGATCCAATCTATTCTTGAAATAGACAACTCGCACACACTCCCTTTCCAAAAAAAATCAATACACCAACCACTACAGTTAGATTTATTAGATTTGTTGCTAAAATATCGGTATTAAGCCCGAAACTCCCAGCGGATGGCCAGTGAGCTAAAAAAACGAAAGAATGGGTTACATTTTTCATATGCTCTCCTCTTATAGATAGGACGAACAAAGAGCAAAGTTTTTCGATCACTTACTTCGCTCGCCCTTTTTTGATCGGTTTTTTTAATGTAATTTTTTTTTAATGCAAATAGATTCAATCTAATAATTTCTTTTAGATTAAGTCTTAGGTCTCGTTTGACCTGTGAAAGACTCCTTTGTTGAAATGTTCCAAAAATTCCTAAAATAAAAGGAAAAAGACTTTCCACTGTCCTAAACTAAGGACGGGAAGGAAGAAGGCGAGCATATCCTCTAAATTGATCATCCTCAAATCAGCCCTTCCTGGGGTGGGGTATTGTCTGTCCCGATAAATAGGTAATTCCAGGAGTAATAAATAGGAGTAAAGTATTGATATAATTGGAATTGCAGAAGCAAATACCAATTTACTAAAAAAAGAAAAAAGTATCTAATCTAAAGGACTCATTTTCTTTTTTAGGATTAAACAAAAGGGTTCGCAAATAAAAGCGCTAGTGCCACAACTAGTCCATAAATTGTTAAAGCTTCCATAAAAGCTAGACTAAGCAATAAAGTACCTCGTATTTTACCTTCTGCTTCTGGCTGTCTCGCAATACCTTCTACAGCTTGTCCTGCAGCAGTACCTTGACCAACTCCAGGCCCAATAGAAGCAAGCCCTACGGCCAATCCAGCAGCAATAACGGAAGCAGCAGCAATTAGTGGATTCATGGTGAGTTCCTCGTGTCAAAAAAAAAAGAAATGGTTAAGGATACAATCAACCAAGAAATTCTTACTTCTAAGCTCTATTGGGGAGAAGTAACTAAAAAGTACAAATTGAAATGATAATCTGAATTGTCCGAACTACTTCGAGATCTCATTTTTAGTTTCTAATCATTAGAGGTTTGTGTAAATCCATATGATTCTCATTATTCTATTTCTCTTTCTTTCCAACCAACCACTCTTTCATTCCATTCTTCTTTCTTTACTCTTCGATATCCTTGAGTTCCTATTTTTTCCCCTATCATCTAATCCATAATAAAATAATCCATAATAAAAGACGAAATAGAGGAAGAACCCCTATTGAAATCGACCTAATCCAAATCCAATAGGAATTAAATCAAGATATACAATTGATAACAATATGCTGCATAGAACTGGATATGGAATCCAATTCCATATAGAGGGAATTCGATATATCGGATTAGATAATGAATCTAACTTAGGAATATATAATATCCCATATACATTTGTTTCTTCTATTTTGCGTATTTTCTCATTTTCTATTGATGAATCGGATTCTAAAATCATTCCTTAAAAACCCGCACAAAAGATGACTGGACTTATAGACATTAAGGATATAGATCTAGCCTGACTCCGCCCCCCTTAATGCATATATACTTTGACAATTCCGTAATATAGTCTATTCTCTCTCCTACAACTCTAGGTTGTATATTCATACGCATTTCTAACTATTTAGTTTTCCAACCAAGCGGATTATCTGGAACCATGCATGAATTGAGCTAAGCTAAAAAAAAAGACTATTTTGAAAACTAGTCAATTCAATGATGACCTTCCATGGATTCACCTATATAGGCTGCGGCTAACGTTGCAAAAATAAGAGCTTGAATACCGCTTGTAAATAATCCAAGAAACATGACCGGTATAGGGACTACTAAGGGGACTAAAGAAACAAGAACAACAACGACTAATTCATCCGCCAATATATTCCCGAAAAGTCGAAAACTAAGCGATAATGGTTTTGTGAAATCTTCTAGGATGTTAATTGGTAAAAGAATTGGAGTTGGTTTAATATATTTCTCGAAATAACTCAATCCTTTTTTGCTAAGACCCGCATAAAAATATGCCGCTGATGTGAGTAAAGCTAAAGCAACAGTAGTATTTATATCATTCGTGGGTGCTGCTAATTCCCCATGGGGTAACTGTATAATTTTCCAAGGTAAAAGAGCACCCGACCAATTCGAAACAAAAATAAAAAGGAACATAGTTCCAATAAAGGGAACCCAGGGACCATATTCTTCTCCAATCTGAGTTTTGCTCAAGTCTCGAATAAACTCAAGCACATATTCGAAGAAATTCTGACCGTCGGTCGGGATGGTTTGTGGATTCCGAACAGCTATGATAACTGAACCTAGCAAGATAGTAATTACGACCCAAGAAGTGATGAGTACTTGGGCATGAATTTGGAAACCTCCTATTTGCCAATAGAAGTGTTGGCCTACTTCTACACCCGATATATCATATAACCCCTTGAGTGTTTTAACGGAACATGGTATAATATTCATATTGTCCTCTGATAAAAATTGAACTTCAAAAAAGGAATTCTTTTGATTCAACCATCTCTTTCTCAACTCAGCAACTTGAAGTATTAATCTTATATTTAGGATACCAAGAAATCACATCAGATGATAATATATATCAATACCCTCTAATATATATCAATATTCCCCTTCTTTTATCTATGCAAAATATGCAAAACAAAAAAGAATAGTAAGTGATCCCATAAATCTACGCAGTTACCCAAGAATGAACTATTCTTCTTAATCAACGATTTCTTATATAGAGAGAACGGCCCTCACAAATTGCAAATACTAATTTGTTAAGAATCAATCGAATTGAAGTCATAGTGTCATCGTTGGCTGGAATCGATATATTTGCGAGATCTGGGTCACAATTTGTATCGACTAAAGAAATAGTAGGAATCCCCAAAATGGCACATTCCCGAAGAGCTATATACTCTTTTTGCTGATCAAGGACGATCACAATGTCCGGCAACCTCGTCATATATTTGATCCCGCCGAGATATCTTTGCAAGGTAGATAATTTTCTCTTCAAGATTGCCACATCTCTTTTTGGGAGATGGTGGAATTTTCCCATCTTTTCTTCTGCTCTTAAGTCTCTAAATTGAGAAAGTCTAGTTTTCGTAATCGACCAATTCGTTAACATACCACTGAACCACTTTTTATTAACATAATGACAACGAGCCCTTATTGCAGCTGATGCTACTAAATCCGCTGCTCTTTTTTTGGTACCAACAATTAAGAAGCTTTTTCCCTGACTTGCTGCATCAAAAACTAAATCACAAGCTTCTGATAAAAAACGAGCCGTTCTAGCGAGATTTGTAATATGAGTACCTTTACGCTTTGCCGAGATGTAAGGGGCCATTTTAGGATTCCATTTCTTAATACCATGACCAAAATGAACTCCCGCTTCTATCATCTCTTTCAAATTGATGTTCCAATATCTTCTTGTCATTTTTTCCACACTTCCTTTTGATTTTTTCTTTTTTTTTTCATCCTACCATTCCATTACGGAATTTATTTCTTTTTTTTTTGAAAATTAAGAAAGAGCCGAAATAGCTTGAAATAAATAATAATTGTTCCGATGTAACCTTCCACTGAGAATTGGCCATTGATACATGGTATAAACGTAACCTTAATGAATTAACTGACTTCTTTTACTTATTAAAATAAAATGAATAAAATGAATAAAAATAAAATAAAAATCTAAAATCTGACCTGTTAGTGTTCTAAGGTCAAAAGTCTAGTTTAAATAAAAAAATCTGCTTTATGTATCCTTAAATCGTATAAATGGGGGTAAATGGGGGTTCTGATGTCTCATAGAAATTGTTTGTTACATCAGAATCAGAAGAAACTAATTCTGTATGGAGAAACAAAATATCTCTCATTTCCGACGCGAATAGATTTTTTTTTTGAATTTCGAAATAAAGGTTCTTGTCTTGTGGGGAATGATGCACAAATTTTTGGAATCCGGTACCAACAGGTATAATCCCCCCCAGAACTACGTTTTCTTTCAGGCCTTTCAACCAATCAATACGACCTCGTAGGGCAGCTTTTGCTAAAACTCGAGCAGTTTCTTGAAAACTTGCTTCAGATATGAAACTTTGGGTATTCAGGGAAGCCCTTGTTATTCCCAATAAGATTGCCCGATAATAGACCGATTCATCCAAAGCTCGTCCTGCTCGTTCTGCTCGTAATAGTCCGATTAATTCCCCAGGTGAAAAAACATTAGACATTCCATCTTCGGAAACCCGCACTTTTGATGTTACTTGGCGTATAATAATCTCTATATGTCTATTATGGATCTGTACCCCTTGGGATCGATAAACCTTTTGGATCTTATTAACCAAAGAGATACGACTTTGGGCTATGGTTAGCTCAGCTCCAATCAAGAATCCCCAGGGGACCCCAAGAATTCTTGGTATACGCTCATTCCAATCCTCAATTCTCCTTTCGAGATTCGGCGATAGTGAATCAATTGAACGCGCTTCAAAGATTTGTTCTACTTTTGGAAGACCTTGCGTTATGTCACTAGATCTCGATTTTTCATATATAAACGTAACTAACCTATCTCCTTTGTAAAGGATTTCTCCATAATGACCATGAACAGTTGCTCCTGTAGTGGCCAAATAAGGCTTAGCTGCTCTTATAACAAAGGAATCAATATTAACAATGAAAATTTGACCAGATTTTTTTATGTGCGATTTAAATAGACATACATTTTCGCAAATAAATTGTCCAAGGTGAATTATTGCCGATGTCTCCTCCCAAGAATCATGATGGAGAAAGTGCCAATTCAAATGGAATGGATCCAACATGATGTTACTATCGAAATTCGAAATCCTTTGATTTTCATCTATTAAAGAGTATTTAAGCCCTTGAAGTACTTGGAGGGTTTGTTTCAAATTGTCAAGGAACAAATATTTTTTTAACAGGATCTGATTATGCGTTAGTAAATAGTAAGATGAAGAAAAATTCGATATACTAGGTACAATAGCGGCTAAGGGCCCAAAAATATCTCGAATAGGAATTCTAGGATTCGATTCTTTTACCGCATTGGGATATTTCGAATTCTTGAATAAACCAATTCGAGAACAGTTGGATGCCGACAAAATCATCAAAGATTGGTATTCTTTATTTCGATTCAACAAGGTGCCAATAGCTTCTTGATGTTGGCTAAGTGATTGAATCTTCGCCTTGGAATAAAAGGAATTGGTGCGATCTAACCTATTATTGGGAATCGGTCCTGCACTTGTCCTATCATACCTTCTTCGTGTATACGAAATAGTGGACTTGACTAACTCAATTCTTAGGAAATCGCGAATCAGATCATTTGCTCTTACCTCAACAAGGGAAGCACGAGCCTCCTCTTTTTCTTCTTGTTCCCAATTCACTACTAAGCAAGTTCGAACAAATTGACTATTCGTATGATAAATTCTTTGAGTTAACTTGCTATTTTCATGAGAAATAAAATTGACAAGTCGAAGTTGGAAATTATCCTCTTCTTGCAAGAGATCTTGCGGGAAAAGTGTTGCTAAATTTCTCCCTTCGTCCATTTCATATGCGACTGCAGGTCGAACCGAAACAAAATACTTTTCCTTGCTCTTGAGAATTTTTTTCCGTTGAACATAGACCCAATTTTTCCTTTTTTTTGATTCCTTAGAATCTTTCTTTTCTCTTTCTGGTGGTATCAAACTACCACCTAATATCTTATCCGCCTCTTCAGGAAAATGAATATCTCCGGAAAAGATTTTGAGTTCCGTATGGCTTTTTTTTCTCTTCACTCGGACCAATCCACCTAGTCGACTTCTTGTATTTTTTGTGAGTTGTGTATCCACTCCAATGATACTATTATCAAGTACCTTTAGGGATGAGGATCTCGGCAAGATATGCAGTTCTTGAAGAATGAAAAAAAACCGATCTAGTTCTTTTTGGTATTTTAGACTAAATTCTTTTGTTCCTCGATGCTCAATCAAACCCTCTTTTTTTAAGATGGAATCTTCCTCTGGGCTCCCGTATTCGTCCTCTGAGTCTTCTTCTGAGTCTTCCTCTAAAGTCCCATATTCGTCCTCTGAGCCTTCCTCCGGGCTCCCATATTCGTCCTCTGAGTCTTCCTCTAGAGTTCCATATTCGTCCTCTCGGGTTCTATATTCGTTCTCTGGGCTCCCATATTCGTCTTCTGAGTCTTTCTCTCCAGTCCTATATTCATCCTCTAGGATCCCATATTCGTCTTCTAGGGCTTCATATTCGTCCTCTAGGATCCCATATTCATCTTCTAGGGTTTCATATTCGTCCTCTCGAGTCCTATATTCGTCTTCTAGGGTTTCATATTCTTCCTCTCGGGTCCTATATTCGTTCTCTGGGCTCCCATATTCGTCCTCTGAGTCTTCCTCTCGAGTCCTATATTCGTCCTCTAGGGTCCTATATCTAAATTTAACAATTCCTGAACCCTTTTTATCTTTTCTGTATCGTGGATCGTCAAAATAAGCAAAAATAGTATTTCTACGTAAAACACCCATAAAGGGTATTTCAATCGAAATCCCCAAACAGGATATTAGTTCTTTCTCTTGTTCTTGATGATATTGTAATGGAATGACGAACCCATTTCTTCGCTTTTTCGCCAACAAATCCGAATTATCTTGAAGAATAGAAGGATAGACAAAATTCCAATGGCCATTGGACATGATTCGATCCGGCGTTGAATAATCAAGAATTTCCCTATCTTTTTTACCAAAAGTATCCAACAGTCTATGTCTTACTTGATCATTAGCCATTGAGAGGTCAAAGAGATATCTTCCGTCAACAGAAAAAGAATAAGTATTCATTTGATCTTGATCCTTGTGGAGCGAAAAAGACGCTATACTGGATCTGCACATACTTACTGACAATATCCATAAATGGCTTGTTTTTGGTAATCGACGAAGATTACCATATTGATATTCGGGCGCATGGTAAACATCAGTACTCCAGTGCATTTCCCCGTCTGATTCGGAATAAATATGCTTTTGTACTTTTTCTTTAAAATGCAAAGTGGACGTTCCGGCACGAATCTCCGCAATTACTTGTTCGGATTCTACATATTGATCATTTTGCACTAGAATCAAGCTTTTTGAGGGAATATTCACACTATATAGAATATCCTGACTCTGAATAGTTACATGCAAGTCTATATAACATAGAAAAGCAGGCTGCCCATGACGGGTACGTGTGGGGTGAACCAAATCTTCATTGAATTGGATTTTTCCATTCGAAGGGGATCGTACAAGGTCGGCAGTACCCCCTGTGAATACTCCGCCAGTATGAAAAGTTCTTAATGTTAGTTGAGTCCCTGGCTCCCCAATTGATTGACCTGCAATAATACCTACGGCTTCCCCCAATTCGACCAGATCGCCATGAGTGGGACTCCGACCATAACATAATTGACAGATCCAAGATGTGCTCCGGCAAGTAAAGGGGGTTCTAATATATATTGGTTGTGCTCGAAATGGTTGTGCTCGAAAGGCAGTTATGAATCGATTGACTAATCCAATTCCAATATCTTGATTTCGAGCGGCAATGCATCGTGAACCAATATATATATCGTCTGCTAATACACGACCAATTAGTGTTTGGACAAAAAGTTTTTCCGTCATCCCATTTTGAGGACTCAAAGAAATACCTCGGATAGTACCACAATCTCTTCTACGCACAATAATATGTTGAACTACTTCAACAAGTCTACGTGTAAGATATCCAGCATCTGCTGTTCGTACAGCAGTATCTACAACCCCTTTGCGGGCTCCGTAGCAGGAAATTATATATTCTGTCAAAGAAAGTCCCTCGCGTAAATTGCTTTGAATAGGTAAATCAATCATTTGTCCTTGAGGATCCGCCATTAATCCTCTCATACCTACTAATTGGTGTACCTGAGATGCATTTCCTCTGGCTCCTGAAAAAGACATTAGATAGACTGGATTAGAAGGATCCGTTATCCGAAAATTCGAATTCATTTCTTGTTTCAAATATTCACTTGTAGCATACCATATCTCAACGGATTGGCGTAATTTTTCTACCGCGTGTACAGCCCCATAATAATAGTGTTTCTCCAAAAGAAAACTCTGTTGTTCCGCGTCTTGCACTAACCATCCCTTAGATGGTATTGTTAAAAGATCCTCGATTCCTAATGAAATCGATGTAGTAGTGGCTTGATGAAAGCCCAGAGTCTTTATTTGATCCAGTATATGGGATGTATATCCCATTCCGAAATGATCTATTAATCTGCTAATAAGTCGTTTCATAGCAGTTCCGTCTATCTCTTTATTATGAAAGACCAGATTGGCCCGTTCCGCCATACATAAGTACCCCCTTTTTCGGCTGAGTAGGATTCGACAATTGCTGAGTAGGATTCGACAATGGGCCTGAGTCAGTGATTCGAAAATTTAATTAACTTCCTTTCCTTAATCTCAATCTGGATTCGCGCGGCAAAAATGATGATACTAGCGAAATCGGAATGCCCCCCGAAAGGGAGGGGCATCGCCGAATCTAACTTCCTTGTTTAGATAGTGTATGAATAGGCCTGACTAAATCCTTGTATGGCTTCCTCTATTTCTCTATAAAAAGAAATATGACCAAGAGTGCTTCGAATGTATATAGAACGGATTTCTTTTTTTCTATTTCCCACTATTAGATAGTGGGCATAAATCTCATGATAAGTCCCCAAAGATTCATATTGAACTTCAATCGGAACTTCTCTTGACCCAATGACGCGTTGATCTAGTTTCCATCGGAGCCACAAGGGACTGTCTAAACTGATTCGTTTCTGTCTATAAGCTCCCAGTGCATCATAGGAATTAGAAAAATGGGGTTCTTTATCTTTTGTATACTTATAATTATTATTATTGTAATTTACTTTTTGATTTGGATAGTTTCCGCAACTATTATATCTATTTGCACAAATACCCCGACGGTTTCCAATCGTTAATACATAAAGTCCGATAAGCATGTCTTGGGTCGGTACGCAAATAGGATCCCCAATAGCGGGAGATAGGAGATTCATATGAGAAAACATAAGTAAACGGGCTTCCGCCTGAGCTTCCAAGGATAAAGGTAGATGAACAGCCATTTGATCCCCATCAAAGTCCGCATTGAAACCCTTACACACTAATGGGTGTAAACAAATAGTACGCCCCTCCACTAAAGTAGGTTGGAAGGCCTGTATGCCTAATCTATGCAGGGTAGGTGCTCTATTCAACAGTACAGGATGTCCCCGCATAACTTCTTGAAGTATTTCCCATACAATGGGTTCCTTTTCCCAAATTTTCCTTTTAGCAATCCTGACATTAGAAGTAGCGCGTTTCGTGATTAAATCGCGAATTACAAATAGCTGAAAAAGCTTTATTGCTATCTCTAGAGGTAATCCACATTGATGTAATGAAAGCGAAGGACCCACAACAATGACAGAACGCCCCGAGTAATCGACCCGTTTTCCAAGCAGAGTCTCGCGAAACCTTCCCTCTTTACCTTCAATTACATCTGAAAGTGATTTGTATACTTTATTGTGACCATCCCTCGTTGGTTGCCCGCGGGACCCACTATCAAGAAGTGTATCCACGGCTTCTTGTACCAATTTTTCCTGGCACATTACTAAATCTGCTGGCGCTAATTCACTTCTTTTTAATAGATAGGCAAGGTTGTTGTTCCGACGAATAACTCTCTTATAAAGTTCATTAATATCCGAAGTCACTACTTTATCCCCAGACCTATAAACAATGGGTCTCAATTCGGGAGGAAGAACTGGTAATAAGCACAAAACCATCCATTCTGGTTCTACATTTGTTTGAATAAAATGTTTCGCCAATTGCATGCGTCTAATCAAAAAAACTTTTCTTATTCGTCTTTTTCTATCTTCCCATTCATCTCCACTATACCCCTCGTCTTCTAATTCCTTCCATTCGACCAAGGAATTCTCTATAATAATTCGCAAATCCAAATCTGCTAATTGTTCTCTAATAGCACCTGCTCCTGTCGCAATTTCCCGATTTCGAAATGTTGCAAAGCCTGGGGTAGAAAAAAAGGGAGAAATGCTGTGGTTACAGGATGCAATTTCATCTTCGAATAAACCTCGTAATCGTAAGAAAGTAGGTTTTTTAGCGCTGGGCCTAGCAAAAGAGAAATCGCCGTATACTAGGCCCTCCAATTTCTTAAGGGGTTTATCTAAAAGGTTCGCGATATAACTAGGAAGACCTTTCAAATACCACACATGAGTCGCGGGACATGCGAGTTTGATGTATCCCATTTGATATCTTCGTATCCGAGAATCAACAAATTCTACCCCGCATTTTTGGCAAAACCTTTCCTCCTCGTTTTCAGCTCCGCTCGCTCGAGAATTTCCACAAGCACAAATTCCGCTTTTTATGGGTCCAAAGATTCTTTCGCAAAACAATCCATCTTTTTCTGGTTTATCGGTTTTATAATGAAAAGTAGAGGGCCTTGTGACTTCGCCAACGACTTCCCCATTAGGTAGGTTTTTGTTAGCCCAAGCCTTTATTTGTTGAGGGGAAACGAGTCCAATTTGAAGTTGTTGATGTTTATATTGGTCAATCATAAATAAGAAAAGAATTTATATTTATTCCGATCAAACTTCCTCCCTATTAACCTGGAAGTTCTTCTCAGATACAAGGAAATGATTCAGTTCTAGAGCCAAAGATCGTAGTTCTCGAACGAGCACTCGAAAAGATTCTGGAGGATACTCGTGATTAGGTACTCTTTTCCCCCAGATCGTAGCATTAAGTATTTCTTGGCGAGCTATAAGATGATCAGATTTATAAGTAAGTATCTCTTGTAAAATATGAGCAACACCAAATCCTTCTAAAGCCCAAACTTCCATTTCTCCTACTCGTTGTCCCCCTTGCTTGGCTCTTCCTCTAACGGGTTGTTGTGTAACAAGTGAGTAGGGCCCAGTAGAACGTCCATGGATTTTCTCATCAACTTGATGAATTAATTTTAAGATATAGGACTTCCCTATTAGAACAGGTTGTTCGAAGGGGTCTCCTGTTCTTCCATCAAATATTCTGCTTTTTCCCGGGTACTCGGGTTCAAATACCCATGGATTTTTTGTTTGTTTACTGGCTTCATATAATTCTGAAAACACAAGTTTTCTTGAAGCCTCTTGCTCATATCTCTCATCAAAGGGTGCTATTCTATAATGTTTCTTTAGCAGATCCCCGGCTAATCCGAGCGAGCTTTCAAATATTTGTCCCACATTCATTCGTGAGGGTACTCCTAAGGGATTGAAGACCATATCAACAGGTGTTCCATCTTGCAAATAGGGCATATCTTGCCTGGGCAAAATTTTGGAAATGATCCCCTTATTCCCGTGTCTTCCGGCTACTTTATCCCCAACTTTGATTTCGCGTTTCTGTAAAATATATACACGAACCATTATGTCTAGGGGGTCCCTCTGGATCCATTTCACATCGATAACGCGCCCTCTTCCACCTATAGGTAGTTTGAGAGAAGTTTCTTTTGAAGTGGATACCTCAAGGCCAAATATGGCCCGTAATAACCCAGCTTCCGCGATATACGAGGATTCGCTCGCTATCTGAGGCGTTAATTTACCTACTAAAATATCGCCAGTTTCTACCCAGGATCCCAACCTAACAACTCCATTTCTGTCCAAATTGCGGAGTAAATGTTCTTCTAGATGTGGTATTTCTTTAGTAATTTTTTCAGCGGAGCCTTGGCTTGTCGTATCCGTCTGAATTTCATATTTTCGGATGTGAAAAGAAGTATAAATATCCTCATATACCAAACGTTCGCTAATTAGTACTGCGTCTTCAAAATTGTAACCTTCCCATGGCATATAAGCTACTAATACGTTTTTTCCTAAAGCAAGTTCCCCACCAACTGTAGCAGCTCCCTCCGCTAAAATTTGTCCTTTTTTAATGGATTTACCCCACAGAATCCGAGGTTTTTGGTGCATACAAGTATTTTTGTTAGAGCGCCGATGGGTAACTAAAGGAATACTTATAGTCTTCCCACTACTTGATAAAAGGATCTTGTGACTATCAGTAGAAATGATCTTTCCCTCGCGTTCGGCTATAACGGAAACCCTCGAATCTAGAGCTGTTTGGCGTTCCAATCCAGTTCCAACAATGCACTTCTCGGACCGAGAAAGCGGAACTGCTTGGCGCTGCATATTAGAACTCATTAAAGCCCGATTCGCATCATTATGCTCAATAAAAGGAATGAGAGAACCTCCAATAGAAAAATATTGGAAAGGAAAAATACTTCTAACATGAATCTGTTCCCATGCAATAGTCAGGAATTCTTGACGGTATCTAGCTGGAACAACCTGTTCTTCCTGAATACCCTGATTCAAGGACAAAGAATTTCCTGCTGCTATCATATAATATTCATCTCTATTTGGTGATAAATAAACCACCTGTCTCTCTTTTTTTTCTTTTGCTTTCTCAGATATTTCATAAAAGGGACTCTCTATGGACCCCCACCAGTGGTCAATTCTCGCATGAATAGCTAAGGATCCAGTAAGTCCAACATTGATTCCTTCGGACGTGTCAATTGGACAAATACGCCCATAGTGACTCGGATGAATATCTCGGCTCCGAAAACTTGCAGTTCTCCCCGTCAATCCTCCAGGACCCAAACAACTCACTTTTCGCCCATGAACAGTTTGTGTCAATGGATTGGTTTGATCAAAAACTTGAGATAAGGGGTATGTGCCAAAAAAGGTCTCATAAGTAGTTATTAATAAAATCGAAGTTGAAGTTGGAGTTACCAAAGTTTGTGGAGTCGGTTTCGATTGACGTATGAATACTCTACGGATAGTTTTTTGAACCGCATGTTGTAAACGACCAAGAGCCAGTCCGAATTGATCTTGTAACAGATCCGCAACCGAACGAATACGTTTATTTTTCAAGTGATTCATATCGTCATCGTCAAGTATACCCGTTCCAAATTTCATTCCAATCAAATGATCCGTAGCGGCCAATACATCTCGTGGTAACAAGAATGTATTGTTCTGAGGTATATCAAGATTCAGTCTCCGATTCATATTTCGTCGACCAATCCTTCCTAATTCACATTTTTGTTGAAAAAATTTCTTTTGTAATTCCTCACATAAGGACTCCGAAAATACCAGGTCCCCACCTACACAAGCAAATTGTTGATAAAACTCCAAAATAGCTTTTTCTTTTGACTCAATCCTCTTCTTCTCCTTAGCATTCGGGAAAGATAAGAAAATTTCAGGGTAGGAAACATTATCTAGAATTTCTTTTAGATTCGAACCCATAGCTGATGATAGAACTAGAATAGATATCTTTTGTTTTCTACTCACGCGAGCCCATATCCTTTCTTTTTTATCAATTGCTAATTCCGATCTTCCTCCCCAATCTGATATTATAGTCCCAGTGTAGATAGAAATTCCCTTATGGTCTAATTCCGAGCGGTAGTAAATACCAGGACTTAGCAATATTTGATTGATCACAATTCGGTATATTCCATTTATTATAAAGGTTCCTAAGGAATTCATTATAGGAATGTTTCCAATAGAAATGGTTTGCTTTTGCACATCGAAACCAAAAATTAATCTCGCAGATACATAGAATTCGGAAGAATAGGTGAGTGATTCATACACAGCATCCCTTTCTTTTATCGAGGGTTCTAGCAATTGATATCCTTTAGCAAATAATTGAAATGCAATTTCGTGATCTGGATCTTTAATTGTTGGAAACTTCTCAAGTTCTTCTGCCAAGCCTTGATTAATGAACCTACAAAATCCCTCGAATTGGATCTGACTAAATCCGGGTATTGTGGACATTCCCTCATTTCCATTCCGGAGCATCTTAATCTTAAGTTTCCTGTTTATCGAAGAAAAATTCCATTATCAGCTCACTCTTCATCAATCCCTATGGATCGATCTAGCAATTATGGAATCCATATTCTGTTTACTGAATCACATGAAATTCTAGGGAACTCCACATACATATTTCATATATGTATTTCATACATATGAATAGAGACAATTTCGACGAAAGTTCGAATTTGCCAGGGGTACAAATCGAATGAAAATGAATTGATAAAACATTCCTAGAAAAAAATTCTGCCACTTACACTTTATGATACTAATCAGATTGGATGGCAAAGATTTCTCATTTTATCTCCTTTCTATGAATGGGATAAAGCCATAATATAATAATTTATAAGCACTAGCAAATTTGACTTTAGTTCGATTTAGAATAGCACGCTTAGTTTAATTTCAAAAAAGAATAAGAATTTGAGGGTTCTTTTTTGTTTCGTAGTAGTAGAATTGCTAGAAAATATAGGATTTAATTGTAGAATCCTAAAATAAAGTAAGTCCTTTTTTAAGTACATGCCAATCTAGTTATCCACCTCTCCACATATCCCTGCTTTTATCGTAATTTCACTTGGGTGGGCCAAGATGGTCAGGTCATACTCTATATCAGACCAAATTTCTTTTTTTTATTCAAGATATTTAATGCAATGAAAAATTAAAGCACGATTCCCCATAGAGATATGTACATAAGGGAGATCCATGGATAATAATGCTGTTATGGATAATAATGCTGTTCGGACCTGTAGTTTACCTATACACGGATTAGGCATAAATCCATTCTATTTTATTATGCCATTAAAAGGAAGGGGGGAGAGAATACCGATTTAAGAGTCGTTCACTACTGCAATTCAAAAAAAAAAAATAGAATTCTAGTTAATGGTTCCAATTTGTTCTGAATTTTGCAGCCTGTGACTGGAAATCCACTTTTTCTCTTTTTTCATCTCAATAGAAAGAAAAGGGAAGTTTTCTAGTGTTAGCAATGTTTGTTTTAAGATAGAATCCATCGAGGAGAATAATCGAAACTGGATTCAAAAAAAGCAGGAATAGATTTTTTGAAAAAGATTGGAAAAAAGTAAGTAGAATTAGATTCAAGATAAAAGAAAGGAGGTTTTAGTAAGAAAACCTGGATGAATACTTGCTCTTTTCTCTATTTTAGATCAGATTTTTTGGCGGCATGGCCAAGCGGTAAGGCAGGGGACTGCAAATCCTTTATCCCCAGTTCAAATCTGGGTGCCGCCTGATCAATAAAATACTTAGGCTTATAGTACTGATCGAACTCGACAAATTCGTACCCTGCATAAGTTGGGGCAAGAGAGTAACTAGGCCTGGCGATACTGGATTTTGAGAATCCATAGTTCTATCCTCAAACTAGGGTTTGTTTTGTCGGTAGTGGCCCAAACGGCTACCAATAAGGATGAGGTTGCGTTTCCTTATTCTTTTATTAATTTTAATTGATTCGATTCGAGAATTAAAAATTACAAGGCTAAGATGTCAGAAATCTTGATATCCAAAGGGCCCCTAAGGGGCATTCTTTTTTTTTCAATCTAAGATTGAAGAAGGGACTCCACGAAGGAATATCAAGACTTCCTAATTATCATACATTTTATTTATCATACATCTTATGCTACCTACATACACTAAAGTAAGGGCTACTGATTCTGTCGAGAATCAGATTGAATAGGCTGATCAAAAATCAATTTCGGAGTTGTGGATAAAGTCTCCTCATTCTTTCATAGAATGATAGAAGGGCTGTAGGGTTTAGGTTAAAAATAAACATAGGCAAGGTAGGTATCCAATAAATATTTATCTATCCTAATTTTATGGTATATTCTGACGTCCTTTGCTTATAAAAAAAGGGTAACAAAAGGAAGAAAAAATCTTCCTATTCCCGCGTCTTCTATTCAGGACATCATCCCCGTACTCTTTTTTAAGGAAAAGGGCTATGTATCGTATTTATACTTAATGCTCTCCAATTCTACCAGAAATCCTATAAGAATTTGTTAGGAGTAAATTCCTTGAACTGATTCATCCATAGCGTTAGGGCAGAATCCCTTTTTGACTCTGTACCCTTGATTCCACTATGATTATTGATCAATAGTAGAATAATTCCTTCATAGAAATAGGAGACATAATTTACATGGATATAGTAAGTCTCGCTTGGGCTGCTTTAATGGTAGTCTTTACATTTTCTCTTTCACTAGTAGTATGGGGGAGGAGTGGACTCTAGGGATACTACTAATTGATTGAGTAGTCGAATTGTTGTATCAACTTTTTTCTTTAATTGATCGTTTTGCATTAATCATTTTGCCAAACTTTATTCTTTCTCTCTTTCTTTAGTTTTGTTTCACTCCTGTACCTGTAAGAAACTCTTGTAAGAAAGAGTCGTTCTATTCTACTATATAGAAATAGAAAGAGCGATTACAGCAATTCCAAATTTCTACTAGAAGTGACGAATGGTTAAAAAAGTTCTATACATAAGAAAATTAGACTTTCTTCCACGGAGCTATTCACAACATATCGCACACTTTCCATTTGTTTTATATTCTTTTCTTATTCTTAGAATAATTTTTATGCTCTTTTGAAGCATCTCGCCGCATGTTTAAGCATGAAAGATTCGCTGGTTTTTTCCTTTTACTTTTTTTCTTTTACTTTTTACTATAGTCTATTCTCCTATTATTTTTCTCTCCCTCCATGGATTCTTTCGTGAAGAATTCTCTTCGATTTTTTTATTTTGACTTGATTGAAATTAAGTGGATGCAGTGAAAAAAGAAATTGAATTAGACTACTATTTCAATCTACTAATCTATTCTATGTAGATTCAAGATAATATAATAGAAAGACTCTAAAGTGTCGTAGAAAAAACTATATGTAGTTCTTTCTACCACACTTTATGATTCCAACCAGATCCTTTCATTTAAGACTTGGATTTTTATTTTATTTAATCCCTTTTTCATTTCTTCAATGATTAATTGGAATTCCAATTAATCATTTTGGCTGACTGTTTTTACATAAATAATAAGTAAAAAGGCAGTAGGAACTAGAATAAACAGTGCAGTAGCAATAAATGCGAGAATATTGACTTCCATAACCTCTTTATTTTTTTCACAATAACTCGGGATGTAATCCCATGGAGAGGAAAAAGGGGTATCCTGTAAATTCAAGGGGAGGACTTGCATTCTGATAATACTGAATCAATTCAATATTATGAATATCGGATCTATCAAATCAATTCATGGTTGAGAGTGGAATAGTATAACATAGTAAGATCCACTTTTTCTTTTCTATATCTATAACCCACGATCTTTCTTATCTTATCCAATTTCCCTTCCTTTTTCTTATAGTTATACATACAATTATGTATGTATGTATTATATGACCGACTTTCTATGGGTCACATAGACATCCAAATAAGCAGTAGAAGTAGAAGTGAGATGGAGAAAAGAGGGCTTAAATAAAAAAAAAATCGAATATTTTAATTAATTTAGGAAAAAGGGCGTTTGCTTTGCTTAGTTTTTCTTTTATTTTATTAGGTTACTATCAATATCCACTTTTGGGGTCTAAAGATGAGAACAGATCCATAAAAAAGGAGTCCGCAAATGGAATGAAAATGAGATAGATTCTTTCCAATTAGTCATTGAACATACACAAACAAAGTTGGAACTACAAAATGGAGGGGGCCTGTTTAATCCAAAAAGTAAAGTACTAATTATATTAAATTAAATTCACTGTCTATGTCTAAGAAAAAACGAATACGATTTATGTATGGATTTCGGTAAAATACCGGTACTCTATTCCATAAGAGTCGAATAGGAAGTTAAGATGAGGATGGTATCATCATAAGGATAGAGTAATATCCTAAATTATACTAATCCAAGTATGATATGTATGTCTTTCCTTATCAACCGGGAGTAGTGAAAAAAAAAATTCCTATAGGCCTCCCCTCCCTCTTTAATGAGAAATGCGAAATAAAAAAAGTGAAATAAGGGTGCCCCATAGGTATTTGATCTTCTCTCCTGCCCCCCCTTTTTCATGGAAAAAGGAAAGATGAATTTCTCCATTCATTGAACCCTAGTTCGGGACTGACGGGGCTCGAACCCGCAACTTCCGCCTTGACAGGGCGGTGCTCTGACCAATTGAACTACAATCCCCGCGGGGTGTATGGCATACCTATTCTTAAATAGAACCATAAGAAGATTCGATTCGCCTGTCGTACTCTAAGAAATAGACGAATCATATACTACATACCCACATATAATATGTGGGTATAGTGAGAGTGACATAACTAGTATGTCGCGATTTTTTATCGCTAAAAATGGATGATAATCCACCTTTCATTTCAATAAGAAAAACTCTTTTGTTTGTAAAAAAGGAATGAGAGAGATATGGATTAGAAAGAAATTTCCCCCTTTCGCTTTATCCTTTATTTCTATGGATCAGACATTTTATTTTATGGAAGAAAAACAAATGGATTTAGTTCATATTCACGAAGCCCTAGATTTTTGGGCCGAGCTGGATTTGAACCAGCGTAGACATATCGTCAACGAATTTACAGTCCGTCCCCATTAACCGCTCGGGCATCGACCCAGGAAGAATTTATTCTAGGGTTTTTTAGAATCTATGATTAACCTCCTTTCATAATACTCCCTACCCCCAGGGGAAGTCGAATCCCCGCTGCCTCCTTGAAAGAGAGATGTCCTGAACCACTAGACGATAGGGGCATCACTTCACTAGACGATAGGGCCATATACAACCGCTCATCATTATACTATAATGATAGTATGAGCAGTTTTTTGGAATTGTCAATATACTCGAAGAGTATAACTAGATCCAAAGCAAAGAGTCTTTCCTACTTTTCCGTTATGCTTTCATAGGATTTTTTTTAGTTGATGGTTAGGTTAATTCACGGATCATTCCCTACTTTTTAGGGAAATTCATTTAAAGGGTATAGAATAAGAATAGATTAATAAAAGGGATTCTAGATTAGTTCAGTACAGGTAGTGATTTGATTGATCTAACAGGAAAAAGAGTCCAATTTGATTTCTTTTTTGTAATTTCCACCCCGTGCTTCGTTTAGCGTTCAGACCAAAAATGCATGCATCCCACACTAAGTCATAAAATTCAAGAAAAAATAGAGAAATTTTCAAAAACAAAGAAAAAAAAGTGAATAAATAATAAATTTAGTAGAAAAGTACTTTATCGGATTCGAACCGATGACTTACGTCTTACCATGGCATTACTCTACCACCAAATAAAAAGCCCTTTATCGGATTTGAACCGATGACTTATGCCTTACCATGGCATTACTCTACCACTGAGTTAAAAGGGCTTTTTATTCAATTCAAAAATTAGCCACTTTGATTTCTCATTATGAGTCTACTGCATAATGTACATAATATATGTATATATAGAGATATATGTAGAGATTATATATGTATATATCGAGATATAGAAGTTTATTCATGGCGAGGTTCAAAATCTTGAGAGTTCAAAATCTTGAGAAAATCAAGAAAAATAAGAATTTCATATTCTCTCTTATCACTTGCACAAAGTAGAGGTTTTTTTCTTTTTTTTTTATATAAAAATACATATATTTTTATATAAAAAAATACATATAATAAAATACGTGAAGAGAGAGTTGACACAATAAAAAATTATTCTAAGTATCCGATATACTTGAAGAGGGTAAGTTCATAGGTATGTAAACACGATCTCGGACGACTCACCAAACCAAAGCCCAGAAGTTCTATTTTTTAGAAGAGGAGAACAAATATGTATCAATTGTTGAATCGGATACAACAATGGGTAAAAAAAAAAAGGCCAAAGGGGCAATAAGAGCTGCTGTTAAAAAAACGGTAGACTTTGTTTTTTTTTATCTTTAGGCTATTGACTTTTCACGTGCTCAGAACGTTCTGCAGAATTAGGGACTTTTTTCTTCTATTGGCTGATCTTATGATGAGAACTTTCTCCATTTATGTTTTATTTCCTCTAATTCTAATTGGGTAGGGTATAAAGGAATTCGCGCTCTTCATATACCCATATGGTTGGGTATTAATTTTCAGTGATATACTTCTTGTCTGTTTTGGTGAGAAATTGAAACTATTTTTAACAGGCATCTCTTAGAAAAACCTTCGAGTTCAAAACTTTTCAATTTTTCTTAAAAAGTTTTGGACGGATTTGTTGAAGCGATTTTTATTTTTAACAGGTACCCCTTCCAAGGAAGGGGGGTACTTGAATATTCTCCAAGGATTCTGGTTGGTGCATTTTGAACAAACTATGTTGGAGTTTTAGCAACAATTTGCTTGTAAAAAGTGGGCAGTCGAATTTATACTGCAGAGTATAAAAATTATTCTACTGCCTGCCCAACAAAAAATAATAAACCATACCCTACATACCTAACTCCTCCTGGCTATGGGTTTTCTGTTTCCGAAGATTAGGAAAAAAGGAGGATTCTGGAACCCTAAAGGTTCGATGGTATATGGATATGGAAAATATAAGATTCCCGATCCTAGCGGGAAAAGGAAGGGAACAGATACCCAATATGATTCTTGGGAGGAACATTTGGTAATGGTCTTGGTCCTCTATGCTCTTTTTTATGTGTTCTTAGTTCTATTCATCTTCTTTGATTCTTTTAAACAAGAATCTAATAAACTAGAATTGAGTGGAAAAGAGGAGAAGAAATTGGTAAATGGGGAGGATCGACTAACCAGAGACATTTAGGATCTTCTTTACATCAGGTAAATCCGTCGGGTCCTGTCCGCTTCTCCGTTTAAGTTACGACTCTTTGTTTCTTGCTTCTCTCAAGCCATAGGGAAAGTCTATGATGAATTTTTAAAATGCATCTCACTCTTTCTCTACGGCTCGGACTTCATGATAAGTGGGGGAAGAAAGAAAACATCTTCCCCAATTTCTTTGTTCAGAATTGAACAAAAAAGAAAAGGAAGAAAGGGATTTATGGGGGCAGTGCTGCTCCCTATATCTCCTAGTGTATATTGTAGGAATAATCAAACTATTCCTTAGAGCAGTCTGGCACACTTACGTCCTCGCAAAACAAATAATGATCATTGTAGTCGTAACCGTAGAATACGACCCTAATCGAAATGCATACATTTGTCTCATACACTATGGGGATGGTGAGAAGAGATATATTTTACATCCCAGAGGGGCTATCTAAACCCTAAAGCTAAAGTAAAGGCCCGCGATCGAAGTACCAACAGCTCACTGTCATGAACCTTCTCCATTTGATTCAATAAGGGGGAATTAGCCTCCTTCTCGAATGGCTACCCTTGACAAAGGGTAGCGTTGGTATCATAATCTACATGTAGCGGGTATAGTTTAGTGGTAAAAGTGTGATTCGTTCTATTAATAACTGAATTTGAAATGATATACTTAAGGCGTCCTTAAGTTTTTTATATTCCGATGAAAACTTTAGTTCTTATAAAGGATTTAATCCTTTTCCTCTCAATAGCATATTGAGGAAGAATATACATTCTCGCGATTTGTACCCAAAAACTAATTGAAATTGCATCCAAAATACAAATTGGATTATGAGTACAGAGTCGCGAAGCATAATTTTACATTTTTTTAAGTATTCCAATTTTAAAAATATGAGTAAAGGATCTATGGATGAAGATACAAAAAAGTTTATTTCCAATCGTAACTAAATCTTCTTTTGTTAAAAAAGGAAATGGAAGCCAAATAGCTAAAAAACGGTAGTTTTGGTTTACTAGAACCATCAGCATATTGTTTCAGCTCGGTGGAAACCTAATTCTTTTCCTCAGGATCTCTTGAATGAAATTAGGGAACGAAGTAAGTAGATTAGATAGATTTAGTAGAATTTCTATCTCCTACTCTATAGGGATCATCTAGAAAGCGGAGAGCTTTGGTTCCATTCAGATAGAAAAGCTGACATAGATGTTAAGTGGTGAGAATATCCATAAAGGAGCCGAATGAAATCAAAATTTCATGTTCGGTTTTGAATTAGAGACGTTAAAACTAATCAACCAACGTCGACTATAACCCCTAGCCTTCCAAGCTAACGATGCGGGTTCGATTCCCGCTACCCGCTCCATTCTGTATAAAAGGACTATTCTATTTGTCTAGACATGGTAGAGTCCTGTATTCAACCTTTTTCGTCCACCAGTTTCCGTCCCTCCAGAGCGGAGTAGAGCAGTTTGGTAGCTCACGAGGCTCATAACCTTGAGGTCACGGGTTCGATTCCCGTCTCCGCACTTAGCAGTCTGTATAAAAGGACTATTCTATTTGTATAGATATGGTAGAGGGCTGGGCGGTATCCAACCCTTTTTATTCATTAGTTCCCGGCCCTAAAGGGCCAAATGGAGCAGTTTGCGAAGTCACTTGCCCCTACAAGAAGAACTCTCAAGGCTCCTTCCTACCCTGCAGAAAAGAAAAAAGAAATGAAAGAAAGGCACAGTCTACCTCCCTTCCCTTTAAAAGCAGTTTGCCAGTTGTTTGTCTCGGTTAATCCCCAATTTAGGGAGCCCTGTTGGCGAGTTCGATTCCCGCCTCCGGAGCCCCTTTTTTTTGAGTGGGGTGCAAAAGAAGGGTAAGATAGTAAGGGATACGGTACTAGACTAACACCTACTTAATTTAATATAAGTAGTTAAGTAGTCAACTAGACTAAATTTTTTATCATAGTACCTTACTAAATTAAGCTGGCGAGCGGCGGGAATCGAACCCGTATCTTCTCCTTGGCAAGGAGATGTTTTACCATTGAACTACGCTCGCTACGGGATATATTTTATAGGGTATATTATATCCGCCTGGGTCGACCGTCTATGTCTGGGTCGACCGTTTCATTTTCTATTATATTAGAGTTTTCTTTTTTTTAATTGTCTGTCAATCAATATTCTAATGGCAATGGAATTTCATAATAATGAAAGAGAAGAGGTAGCAATTCGGAACGCAAATTGCATTTTAATGCGTCTCACAATTCCCATTTTTTCGAAGAAATGGCCTTTTTATTTATTTTGTATCGGGCTACTAAATACTAAACAAATTTAAGAAATGAGAGAATTCAGAATAGCTACCAGAAAGACTAGTCCAATCCATAATGATGTACCGGAAAATACAACGTTTTTATTATTTGACCAACCATCAGGAGAAGCAAATACAAGGGGTACACTAATTACTAACACTGAGGAAGTCGCAATTAATGCAAAAACAGC